CTCTTGTTTACCTTGAAATATCTTAAATTTTTTTTTCTACACACGTCGTTTTTTTGGAGGTCTACAGCCATTATGTGGCATAGGGGTTACATCCCGCACAAAAGTTAATAGTATACCACTTCTGCGAATAGCGCGTAATGCCGCGTCTCTTCCGAGACCAGGTCCTTTTATCATGACTTCTGCTCGTTGCATACCTTGATCCACTACTGTACGAATAGCGTTTCCTGCTGCGGTTTGAGCAGCAAAGGGCGTCCCTCTTCTTGTACCCTTGAATCCACAAGCACCAGCGGAGGACCAAGAAACCACTCGACCCCGTACATCTGTAACAGTCACAATAGTATTATTGAAACTTGCTTGAACATGAATAACCCCCTTTGGTATTCTCCGTGTATTCTTACGTGACCCAACACGTCCGTTCTTACGTGAACCAATTCTCGGTATAGCTTTTGCCATATTTTTTCATCTCATAAATATGAGTCAGAGATATATGGATATATCCATTTCGTGTCAAAAATTTACTTTTACATCGGGTGTTTTAACAAGTCTGATTATCCTTGTCTTTGTTTATGTCTTGGGTTAGAACAAATTACTATAATTCGTCCCCGCCTACGGATTAGTCGACATTTTTCACAAATTTTCCGAACAGAAGCTCGTATTTTCATATTTGGCATTCCTCATTTTAATTCTGAATATACTTTTTTTGAATAAAAGGGTTTCTTTCAATTTTTCATCTCGAATCATATTCCCACGAAAGGCATGTTGAAGTTGATAAAAACACCTAATCTTTCGAATCCTTAGTGCGAAGTCGATAAATTATACGTCCTCTGGTTGAATCATAACGACTTACTTCAATTTTGACTCTATCGCCTGGCAGTATCCGTATAAAACTACGTCGGATCTTTCCTGAAACATAACCTAGAATCATATCTTGATTATCTAAGCGAATCCGGAACATACCGTTGGGAAGGGATTCAGTAATTAAACCTTCATGAATCCATTTTTGTTCTTTCATTCCAGGTAAAGCCTCCTTGAAGTATCAACTGATGGAGGAGGAACAATATTAGATAACCCGCTCTTTTTCTTTTCACAAATCCGAAGTTTCGGACCCAATTCGTATATTAGAAAGATTACCATATATAACACAAAACTTCTCCACCAATTCTTTCTAGTCGAGCCTCTCGGTCTGTCATTATACCTCTAGAAGTAGAAAGAATTACAATTCCCATCCCACCCAAAATTCTAGGAATTTGTTGGTAGTTCGAATAGATTCGGAGACCAGGCCGGCTGATCCGTTTTAAATTTAAAAAATTTCTATAAGCCTTTTTACTATTACTTCTATGCCGTAGGGTTAAAACCAAAAAATCTTTTTTGGTTTCTTTGTGTTTTCTCACGTTTTCGATAAACCCCTCTCGTAAAAGTATTTTAACAAGATTTTCGGTGATATTAGTAGATGCTATTCGAACCACCCTTTTTCTATCCATATCAGCATTTCGTATAGAGGTTATTATGTCAGCAATAGTATCCCTACCCATGGTGAATTAAAATTTTTGGTGCTCCCCAATTTTGATATAATCAACGTGTTTTTCTTTTTTTTTTACTTTTTGTATGAATTGAAATTCTTAAAGGCATATGCGTGAGACAAAATTTCCTAAAAAAGATGAATCTACTTCTTAATTATTAATTTTAATTCATTTTTTTCAAATATTTTAACTTAAAATTAAAACAAATGACGGTCTTATCTTATTTTATAAGACCTTACAATACCTCCGGAGCTAATGAAACTATTTTAGTAAAATTTAATTGTCTCAATTCCCGGGCAATTGCACCAAAAACTCGAGTTCCTTTGGGATTTCCTTCTTGGTCAACGACAACTGCAGCATTGTCATCATATCGTATTATCATACCGTTATCACGTTTGAGTTCTTTACAAGTACGTACAATTACAGCTCTGACCACCTCTGATCTTGATAGTGGCATATTTGGTACTGCTTCTTTGATCACAGCAACAATAACGTCACCGATATGAGCATATCGACGATTGCTAGCTCCTATTATTCGAATACACATCAATTCCCGAGCCCCGCTGTTATCCGCTACATTCAAAAGGGTCTGAGGTTGAATCATATCATGTTTTAAAATCTATTCTTTCAATGCAAAGCAAAGAATGAAGAAAAAAAGAAATATTGTTTGTCCAAAGAAAGAAACCGGCACTTGTGATTGTTTTTTAACCCCAAGACCTTTTCCCTTTGAGTCGTTTTTATCCCGAAATAATGAAATGAGTTCGTATAGGCATTTTTGATGATGCTATTGAAATTGCCCTTCTAGCTATATTTTCTGTTACTCCACCCATTTCATAAAGTATTCGACCGGGTTTAACAACAGCTACCCAATATTCAGGGGATCCTTTCCCCGAACCCATACGTGTTTCTGCGGGTCTTACTGTAACCGGTTTGTCTGGAAATATACGTACCCATATTTTTCCACCACGGCGCGCATTTCG